TCTATTATTAGGAATAGTATACAAGTAATGAGTTTCAGACATCTCACAAAAGAAAAAACAGTATAAAAAAATAAAAAAAAGTAAAAGGCTTACATAATTTTTGAATCATACAATACATAATTCTATCAATCGACAAGTTTAAGGAATCTCTAGATCTAGAAATTGATTTCGTACAACTGAACCTTTTCAAACTGTTTCTTTTTTAGAACCAAAAAGATTTGTGCCAAAATCACAGATGCCAAGAAGAACAAAAGGCCTTGGACTCGTAATGGATCTTGAAGCACTATTTCTGCGTCTCCCTGCCCAAACCCTCCTACATTTGGATTACTTGTTAATGGTTGATCAAGCTTGATGGATTCACCTTCTGAAACAAGAAGTTCTGGTCCTGGAGGTATAATATCAACCACTTGACGTCCATCTAATGCATCAATTATGGTTATTTCATACCCCCCCTTTTCTTTACGTACTATTCTGCTTACTATACCGGCTGATGTAGCATTATAAACTGTATTGTTACTCTTGCTACCATCAGGATAAATCTGACCCCTTCCTCTGTTCCCACCTACATATATAGGATATTTTAAGAAGTGAACGTCTTTTTTCGTAGCAGGGTCGGGAGAAAGAATGGGAAATACGATTTCACTATATTTCTGACCGGGAACAGGACCTATCACAAGAATATTTTTTTTATTAGGACGATAAGACTGAAAAGAAAGATTGCCCATCTTTTCTTTCATTTCGGGAGAAATACGATCGGGGGGGACTAATTCGAATCCCTCGGGTAAAATAAGAACAGCTCCCACATTTAAAGCTCCCTTTTTACCATTAGCAAGAACTTGTTTCAGTTGCATATCATAAGGAATTCGAACAACTGCTTCAAATACAGTATCAGGAAGTACAGCTTGCGGAACTTCAATATCCACGGGCTTATTAGCTAAATGGCAATTGGCACATACAATTCGACCAGTCGCTTCTCGTGGATTTTCATAACCCTGCTGCGCAAAAATGGGATATGCATTTGAAATAGATGCTCGAGTTATTACATATATCATGATCGATAAAGAAATGGATCGAGTCATCTGTTCTTTTACCCAAGAAAAAGTATTTCGATTTTGCATAGTCCAATCATAGATCCCGGAATTTCTACAATAAATTCGATAGGTAGCTAGTAGAATTCCCTATACACAAGTTTGCCATTGTATTGATTGTACTGAATTCATTCATTGAAGGTAAGATATTTGATGAATCTATACTTAACTTAGATTAGACTTCTTAATGAAACTTATTAGACCTTTAATTAGTATAAAAGAGTTAAGCTGGGGGCCATGTATATGCGTATATTTTGGTGTACTTTTGGTGTACAAATAGTTTATAGTTTATATTAATACTTAAATTCTTAATACTTAATATATATTATATATAAATTAATAAATTATTATTATATTATAATTTTATAATTAATAATTATTATATTTTTTTTATTCTTTATGCGTCCTCCTGGTTTTTTTATTTGTATTTGTATTTGAGATGTATAATGTATGTGAACTGCTGCCTCAACGGAACGGTAAAATAGAATATAGCATCCTTTGTCGGAATGAACATTTTTAAGAAGCTGCAGTTGTCTTAAAAAGATAATTAGTAAGTTCTTCTCTCATGCTGAGATTTCTTCTTCAGTTCATTTCATTCAATTGGTACTCGCAAGAAATAGGCCAATTCGGCAGCTTTTTGTTCAATTTCTCGTGGATTAAAATTATCATCAGTACGAGTCAAGGGAATGGCTCCTTGACCCCGGATTTCCATATAAAGGACACGACGAGTAAAAAGACCCTCTCCCACCTCTATTCTGATTGATTGGATATCTTTCAGAAAAAAACGAAGGAAGATGCGACGATTTTTTCCAGGGAATCCCCAACGAAAAAAGCACATTATCCCTTCTTTTCTATCGAATCGGTCATAACCACTACCTAAATTCCATGAAATTGTGCACCACAAATAAGAACTAATGAATAGACCTGCGATCCCATAGAAAGACATCACGATCCCTTGTGGGAAAAAAACAATTTCCTGAGAAGGAAATACGGATATCAGATTCCTACCAAGATAACTGGAAGTTCCAACCACTAAGAATCCTAGTGAACCTAAAAAAAGGATACAGGCCCAGCAAAAATTACTTGTTTTTCGAGACCCCGTTATAAGTTCTATCCATATATGTTCTGATCGCCAATTCATACTATACTAGATCCAGTTGCATTCGATTAGAATTGAGAAAATAACCCAAATAGATTTGACTTTTCTTGCTTGATTCCGAAATAACTTCCATCAACTAGCAGTATTCTGACATGAACCATTAGGAATAATTGGTTAGATACATTGAGTTTCTATTTCAAAGATTTTAAAAAAATATTTGCTGATCATTTTGAATTTAATTGATATTGATTAAGCTATAACCGCATATACATACATTAATGCATATATTATGCATCAGTATACATAACAATTTTTCCGTTTGTTTTCGGAAAGGCCGCATATCATATATCCTACCATATTACACTAAAAAAGTATTTGTATGATGATCCAGCGTTGAAATAAATTGATGAGATTTGGTCCCATCATTTTTAGACAATCTTATTTCTTTGGACATAAAGAGATAAAGAAGCCATTGCGATTGCCGGAAAGACTAGGCCCACTAAAGGAACCAAAATAGAGGGAAAGTTAAAATCTATCATAGAACGGGTACCTCGATTTCATATTTGTACCTATTATAATTATAAAGATATCTTATGATACGTCTACCTATTATAATTATAAAGATATCTTATGATACGTCTACCTATTATAAAAAATATGAATATAATCTTAATATTCTTAATATTAAAGTACTTAATAATAAAAATAAATAAGTACAAGGAATGTAGAACTAAATGAAGTTTACCTATTCCTCTTTCTACACGAATATGTATGACAGTCCACTTTCATAAATTTTATTCTTCTTTTCCCATCCTTAATTTTATTTATATCTTTTCTTTCAAAAAACCTTTGTTTGTTTTGAAAGAAAAGAATTTTTTATGAATTCGCGACTTTAACCAATCTTATCCAACAAACAAAACAGGGATTCCTAGTGAAAAACAGGGGTTCTCGGTAAATAGAAATAATTTATATTCTATATTCTTATTATTCTTTATTATCATTCTATATTCATTCTTATATTCTTCTTAGTTTGATTATTTGATTATATATTCTATATTTGAATTTGATTTGTTTTTATATTTTATTTTTTTTTCTATATTTTTTTATATATTTTTCGTTGTTCTATAATATGAATATGTCATAAAGTAGGGATAAATTTTTTTTGATTTACCCGATTTCTCAGAAGGAGAAAGAAACTCTTTTTTATCTTGTCGATAGAAAGATGCTTATTCCTAATCAGGAAGGGGGGTAGAATAAAAAAATGGATTCGGGTAAAAAAGTAATTATCCAAAACTTCTGACTCTTACTACACTTATAACTGATGTCCCAAAAGAAAACACCATCTTCCTAGTTTGGTTTTTTTGATTACAATAAACTAAATGCTTATTCGCTACAAATCAAAATAACTGAACCTAGTGCTATACTTCCATTTTAAAATGAAGAATTTCAACCCCTTTTTAATTTTAAATTAAAATATTTTTTTTTTTTAATCTTGATTCAAGGGAAGGAAACCCTGTAGTTGAAATAACTCACTGAGAACACCTTTTAAAAGATTACGTGGTACGATTGGGTCGAATAAGCCCTTATCGAATAAATACTCAGCCTCTTGTGAACCGTCAGGTACTGTCTTTTTCAATGTTTGTTCAATTACTCTTTTGCCCGCAAACGCAATATAGGCATTAGGTTCAGCAATAATGATATCTCCCAACATACCAAAACTTGCTGTAACTCCGCCAGTTGTAGGAGATGTAAGGATTGATACATAGAATAACTTTTTATTTGATTGATAATCATATGAAGCAGAAGATATTTTAGCCATTTGCATCAAGCTCAAACTCCCTTCTTGCATGCGTGCTCCTCCAGAAGCACACACAATAATGACAGGTAGAGATCGATTAATAGCATACTCGATCAAACGGGTTATTTTCTCACCTACTACAGATCCCATACTACCTCCCATAAACTGAAAATCCATAACTCCAATTGCTATGGGAATACTATTTAGTTGACCTATGCCCGTTTGAACAGCTTCAGTTAAACCCGTTTTTTTTTTATAAAAAAAGATGCGATCTGTATAAGGTTCCTCTTCTGAATGAAATTCAATGGGATCCATAGAGACCATATCCTCATCCATAGGCTCCCAAGTGTCAGGATCAATAAGAAGTTTGATTCTATCTGAACTATTCATTTTCAAATGATATCCGCAGTGTTCACAAATATTCATTTTTGACCAAAAAAATTTTTTATAATTTAATCCATAACAATTCTCGCATTGAACCCATAACTCTCTGTATTTTGTATTTATATCGAAATCATCGAAATCATTAGATCTTCCTCTTTCATTGAGATAACTGCTACTAGTACTACTCGAATTTTCACTTTCAATACTACTTATAGTTTGACTTTCTGTACAAATGAAACTATAAATGTAACTGTCGATACCACTGTAAATGTCACTATTAAGACTGATTTCAAAACGAAGATAACTATCAATGCAACTATTAATGTGATTATTCCAATTAGATTGAATATCATACATGGAATAATAATAGTAGTAATTGCTACTCTTAGACTCACTATTCAAATAACTATAAAAAAGTATCTCTAGTTCATTCAAAAAAGAATTAGCATTGTCAATCTCAAAAATCTGATTTTCAATATCAAAATATACAGAATAACTGTCACCATTACTATTTTTAACTAAAAAAGTATCATCAGAGATCAAACTAAAAATATTTCTGCTATCAAATAAATAATCTAGATAATTAATATTACCGAAACTATAACTGCCACTATCACTCCAACTAGGAATC